CAAACCTTTTTATTCCAAGGGAAGGATTCAACAATCACTTACCCAACATCAAGGAACTAGTTGTACGTTGTTGAGTCGAAATAAGGAATCCCAGTCTTTAATCATTTTGTCATCATCGAATTGTTTTCGAATGGGTTCATTCAACGGTTTGAAATATAACAACAATGTGAGAAAAGAATCAATGAAAAGTAAAAGGGATCTCCGAATTCCAATTAGGAATTCGTCGGGTCCCTTAGGGATTGTGGCGAAAATTGCGGATTTTTCTCCATCTTACCACTTAATAACTCAGAATCGGATCTTGGTAAATAAATATTTGCTCCTTGAGAATTTCAAACAGAATTTCCAAGGACTTAACTATTATTTAATGGATGAAAGTGGGAGAATTTCGAATCCCAATCCATGCAGTAACATGATTTTGAATCCATTCAATTGGAATTGGTGGAATTGGGATTCGCTCCAGCCCGCCTATTGTGAAGAGACATCGACAATCATTCGCCTTGGACAGTTGATTTGTGAAAATGTATGTATATCCAAATATGGACCGCGCCTCAAATCTGGGCAAATTATAATTGTTCATGTTGACTCTTTAGTAATAAGATCCGCTAAGCCCTATTTGGCTACTCCAGGAGCCACCGTTCATGGCCATTATGGAGCAATCCTTTACGAAGGAGATACAGTAGTTACATTTATCTATGAAAAATCGAGATCTAGTGATATAACGCAAGGTCTTCCAAAAGTGGAACAAGTGTTAGAAGTGCGTTCGATTGATTCAATCTCAATGAACCTAGAAGAGAGGGTTGAAGGTTGGAATGAATGTATAACAAGAATTCTTGGACTTCCTTGGGGATTCTTGATTGGCGCTGAGTTAACCATAGCACAAAGCCGTATCTCTTTGGTTAATAAAATTCAAAAGGTTTATCGATCCCAGGGGGTACAAATCCATAATAGGCATATAGAAATTATTGTGCGTCAAATAACATCAAAAGTGTTGGTTTCAGAAGATGGAATGTCTAATGTTTTTTCACCTGGAGAACTCATAGGATTATTGCGAGCGGAACGAACAGCGCGCGCTTTAGAAGAAGCGATCTGTTATCGAGTTGTCCTATTGGGAATAACGAGGGCGTCTCTGAATACTCAAAGTTTCATATCCGAAGCGAGTTTTCAAGAGACTGCTCGGGTTTTAGCAAAAGCCGCTCTACGAGGTCGTATCGATTGGTTGAAAGGCCTGAAAGAGAACGTTGTTCTGGGGGGTATGATACCTGTTGGTACCGGATTCAAAGGATTCGTGTACCGTTCAAGACAACGCAGCAACATTCCTTTGGAAATAAAAAAGAAGAATCTATTCGGGGGGGAAATAAGAGATATTTTATTCCAACACATAGAATTATTTGATTGATTCTTGCATCCCAAAGAAAGTCCATGATCCATCCTAATTTGCTAATTTGCGGGATTTCATGATTTCTAAAAGCAAATTTCTCCCTTTAACTTCACTTTCACTATCTAGTCCAGTTATTCGATTTGGTAATAAAGATAATAACGAATAGAAAGGAATTAATGGCTTGGCCCCTGTATCAACGGTCAATCTCCGGTAGAAGGTTCCGTCGGAACAATTCTTTATTTAGGGCACCTCGTCTCTTAAAAAAAAAAAGAGGAAGTGTGGGGAAAAATGACAAGAAGATATTGGAACATCAATTTGGAAGAGATGATGGAAGCCGGAGTGCATTTTGGGCATAAGACTAAGAAATGGAATCCTCGCATGGCACCTTACATTTCTGCAAAGCGTAAAGGGAGGCATATTACAAATCTTACTAGAACTGCTCGTTTTTTATCAGAAGCTTGTCATTTAGTTTTTGATGCAGCGAGTACGGGAAAACAATTCTTAATAGTTGGTACCAAAAAAATAGCAGTTGATTCAGTCGCATCGGCTGCAATAAGGGCTCGGTGTCATTATGTTAATAAAAAATGGCTCGGTGGTATGTCAACGAATTGGTCCACTACAGAAAGGAGACTTCATACGTTCAGCAATTTAAAAGCGGAACAAAAAACGGGAAGACTCAACCGTCTTCCGAAAAGAGATGCAGCAATCTTGAAGAGACAATTATATCACTTGGAAACCTATCTGGGTGGGATCAAATATATGACTGGGTTGCCTGATATTGTAATCGTCGTTGATCAGCAAGACGGCTATAAGGCTCTTCGCGAATGTATAACTTTAGGAATTCCAACGATTTGTTTAATCGATACAAATTGTGACCCGGATCTTGCGGATCTTCCGATTCCAAGTAATGATGATTCTATAGGTTCAATTCGATTCATTCTTAACAAATTAGTCTCGGCAATTTGTGAGGGCCGTTCTAGCTCTATAATAAATCGTTGATTAATAATAAGATAAGTAATAATTAAGATAAGTCAATGACTTCGAGAAATTTATGGATTTATGGAATCGGTTACTTTTCCTGAATCTAAAAAAAAAAAGAGAGAAAAATCACTGGGGATTTTTGAGGATTCCTTGGTATCCGAAATACACGATTCAAGTAGGCGAGTCGAGAAATAGATAGTGGAATCAAAATAATTTCTTTTTTAGTTCTACTTCTGTCAGAGGGCTATATGAATGTTCTACCATGTTCCAGCAACACCCTAAAAGGGTTATACGATCTATCCGGTGTGGAAGTAGGCCAACATTTCTATTGGCAAATAGGTGATTTCCAAGTCCATGCCCAAGTGCTTATTACTTCTTGGGTCGTAATTGCTATCTTAGTAGGTTCAACCACTATAGCTGTTCGAAATCCACAAACCATTCCGACCGACGGTCAAAATTTCTTCGAATATATCCTTGAATTCATTCGAGACTTGAGCAAAACTCAGATTGGAGAAGAATATGGTCCTTGGGTTCCTTTTATTGGAACTATGTTTCTATTTATTTTTGTTTCTAACTGGTCAGGGGCTCTTTTACCTCGGAAAATCATAGAGCTACCTCAGGGGGAGTTAGCCGCACCCACGAATGATATAAATACTACTGTTGCTTTAGCTTTACCCACGTCTATGGCCTATTTCTATGCGGGTCTTACCAAAAAAGGCTTGGGTTATTTCGGTAAATACATTCAACCAACGCCAATCCTCTTACCAATTAACATCCTAGAAGATTTCACAAAACCCCTATCACTTAGTTTTCGACTTTTTGGGAATATATTGGCTGATGAATTAGTAGTTCTTGTTCTTGTTTCTTTAGTACCTTCAGTGGTTCCTATACCTGTCATGTTCCTTGGATTATTTACAAGTGGTATTCAAGCTCTTATTTTTGCAACTTTAGCTGCGGCTTATATAGGCGAGTCCATGGAAGGTCATCATTGACTAGCTTTGAAAAGAGCTTTAGTCTTTGTTTCGCTTATCCCAACCCAATGTATAGGCGGCTCGAGATAAACTATTTCGAGATAAGCTATTGGGGGATAGAAATACAGTATATACGATCTAGAGTAATAGCAAAAAAGATTCCGATATGCTTTGTAAAAAAAAAGGAAATTAAAATATCTTTTTTCCTAGGTTCCCGGCCCATTTATGCCATACCCCCAATGAATATTCTATTTATATTTGTTCAGTGAATTACGACATTATGATTCCTAAAAAAAAGGGGGGGGTTAGGGTAGATATATTTCTATATTTTATGGCTAGAAGACAGCTCTTGTGGACTCTGTGAGTCTTTTTTTTTTATTTATTATGGTCTATTTGGTTGCACCCTTATTATTTTATTGGCATGTTGACAATTGATCAAATATAATTGGATCATGGATAAATCGATCTATGATCCAATTATATAAACCTTCCGGGAGCATCAAGCACCCAGTCGATTTATGGGTTTGACCGGAGACAATTTTTTTTTTTTTGAGATAATTATGCTAGGTCGATTCGCTCGTCTGTTAACATCGTCTAGGGTTACTAGTTGGGCAGAAACAGCCTTCCTCTTTGGAGTGGGTTTACTTGGTGGTAATTGGTTTGGAGGAGGAAGTCAGCTAGGAACGATTGGGTCCGTATTAAGCAAAACAGCTTTCCGCGTTGGAGGATCTATCACTGCGCTAAATTGGGCAGTCGGTTTCTTTTTATTGGGCAAACCAAAGAATCCTCCAACTCCCCCTCGGCCCACAGCGATCGTCTGGCAAATGGAAGAAGAACCTGAAAGACAAGTATCCCTGCCTATTCCCATCCCTTTGAAGTCAAAGGGCGTAGAGCAAATTGCCGACACAGGTCTAGCGTACAACGAGGCATTCCTACAAGAGCTATCCCTACGAAACCGCAACCAGAGACTTAGTAATGTCGATTTCTCGAAAATTAGTGATTTGGATTTATCCCCAATCCTCGACAAAGAAGATTCACCTCCAGATCTATCTGTGAGTCCATATTCAATTCCGAATCTATCTCTAAGTCGATATTCAAATCTGTCAATAAGTCTATCTTCCACTACAGATCTGTCGATACGATAAGTCTATCTTCCACTACAGATCTGTCCATAAGTCCGTTGTCGGCATCTGTGGGCGTGGATGACTACTTCCCGGAAGGCACTTGGGACGAAGAAAACGATTTAGATTTCTTACCAATAGCAGGCGCGGATGAGACTTCGGCCCCAAGGGTAACGCCAATCGAGTCGGGAGAGGTTGCACAGAATGTGGACAAAAAGGCGCAACAGGTCGAGGGGTCTTTGACCCATCATCAAATTCTCTTGTCCGAAAGAGAAGATGACTTCTTCAAATTCAAAAGAAGAATTCACAGCAGCGGCGATCTCCGCAACTACATACCAAAAAACAGTCCAGTCCAAAAAGGACTTCTGATAAGAGCCCAGAGCGCAGATGCTGTGCCTAAGGTTAGGTTGAGTTCATCAAGAGCTCCTAGGAATAGGAATCCTGATAGCGGTGCGCTTCCTGCTCCTGGTCCTTCTGGTTCAGGAAAGGGGCAGGTCAGTGGCGAAGGCGAATCAAGGGCTGCGGGGCATCATAAAATCCGACCAGACT